TTTGTTTACCGAGGGTTCGAATCCCTCTCTTTCCGGCTAAATTTACTAGCAACAATGGGAAATGGATAACGCTATTCCAACTTTCTTTGCTATCGATTCTTCTATTCCTAATTGCTGTAACACATAAACTACTCTAAAAGAAACTACTGGGATGGAAAAAGTAGCCAATATATGAAATATGAAAATATTCCTTCGGTCTAGGATCTGGAAAAGGGAGAAAATACGGATCAACCCCGCATTTATCTTACTTACTTTTAAGTAAATTGACTTCGCGAAAGGGAAGAAAATTGTCCGAACCTTGATTTATTTTAGTTAGGTTTAAGTCTGACGAGAATAGTATTCTACAACTAGCAATTCATTTATTTTCAAACCAACCCATTTACTATCTATTATTTGATTGACTAATCCTTTATATTGGAATGGTTGAAGGATCAAATGGCTTGGCAATTCCTGATGAGGGGATGAATCCAGAGATTTTTGAATCAGAGCTTGGGATTTTTGTTCATCCTTCACCGTAAGAATATCTCGGGGTTTGCAGCGATAACTTGGTATATCCACTATATGACCATTAACTAAAATATGCCTATGGTTAACTAATTGCCGGGCTGCAGGAATAGTCGAAGCCATACCCAATCGGAAAAGGATGTTATCCAAACGCATTTCAAGTAATTGTAGTAAAACTTGACCTGTTGAACCCTTGGCTTTTCCGGCGATGCGAACGTATTTAAGTAATTGTCGTTCCGTAAGACCATAGTGAAAACGCAACTTTTGTTTTTCTTCTAGGCGAATACGATATTGAGATTTTTTTCCCGAACGAGATTGGTTTCTAAGATCATTCCCGGCTCTAGGCCTTTTATTAGTTAGTCCCGGTAAAGCTCCCAGCCGGCGTATTTTTTTCAAACGAGGGCCTCGGTAACGCGACATAAAGACTCCTTTTGTAGAATTTTTTTAGAATGAATTTTATTCTTATTTTATTTATTAAATTTTTTAAACCTAAATTTAAACTCCTAAAGTCAAACTTCAAACTAAAGTAAATGAAGCGAAGTTTGCTGACGTAACCTACTTGTGTATTGTACTATAAAACTGTACTATAAAGAAGAATGAGACGAATTGAATAAATATCTGGACCGCCTCCTATTTTCTATTATAGAAAAAGGGATCCCTTTCCTGACATAGTTGTGAGTTCTTATAATTTGAATTTAAGAAATTGATAGATTTTGGAAAGGGGGGCCGACACCCTTTCAATATTTCATATTCTTTGATTCCAAAAGGACATTCTCAATTATGTAAAAATTGGAAAAAATAGGAAAAGCCGGCTATCGGACTCGAACCGATGACCATCGCATTACAAATGCGATGCTCTAACCTCTGAGCTAAGCGGGCTCACATAACATCAATTTTATTTGCATTTTTTATTTATATGCAAAGTAATTCAATAAGATATTGGAATCTTAGGTATTAACTATTATTTCTTATCCATTCAGACTCGATATGAATTGAAAACAATAGAATATAGAATATACAATTTCAACAAATAAATATTGAATATTATAGAACATAATGATTAATATAGCGATATATAATTTGTATTTTTTATCACTAATACAATTTCAAATTCGAATATTCTGAAATTCGATATCTTATTAGATTCGATAGTAAATATTTTTATTTTAGATAGTTAAATTATTTAAATTTGTCATTTTTGAATTTAAATTCAAATGACATTTGAAATTCTTTTTATTACACTTCTATATTTTCTATATTATTTGATTCCATAATCATTAGGAATGATTAGTTCGAACTGATGAGACATTCCTCTGCTTTCATTCCATTCATAAAGCATAAAGTAGTAAGGGCGGAAATTAAGACAACAAAAAAATCGACCGTTCAAGTATTCAAAATTGCATGGAAAGGGCGACAGGTAGATATATATATAGGATATCTATCAATCTATATTGAATTACGGATCCAGAAATGATAAAATCCTATTTGATTGGACCAACATAGGGTCTCCTATCGAAGATAGGTAAGAAATCATATAGGAAAATGCTTCTTCAAGATAGGAATCGGTATCTAAAGAATTCAAAGGTTCCAGTAGAAATGAAAGAAAAGGGGAACGACATCATAACGCAACGAAATCCTAATCTTAACACAAAAAGAAGGGGATATGGCGAAATCGGTAGACGCTACGGACTTAATTGGATTGAGCCTTGGTAAGGAAACCTACTAAGTGATGACTTTCAAATTCAGAGAAACCCCGGAATTAAAAAAAAGGGCAATCCTGAGCCAAATCCTGTTTTACACAAACAAAGGTTCAGAAAACGAAAACAAGGATAGGTGCAGAGACTCGACGGAAGATGTTCTAACAAATGGAGGTGGCCACGTTGGTAGAGAAATCCTTCCATCAAAATTAAGAAAGGATGAAGGATAAACACATATACATACGTTTTGAATACTATATCAAATGATTATGCCGACCCGAATGAATCCGTTTTTTTTT